ACCCAAAAAATCCCTGGGAACAATGAAAAAAAAAAAGATATCTCGGTAACGAAAACTATAGGGGGCTGTATTGGCGAGATCCAACGGTGAACAGCTGCCCAAAAGAAAAACCGCCTGGAAGTCCGAGGACCTTTAGTACCGTACCCTACCCCCGAACCAGCAGCCTTCGCGCCAAGCAAGACCGCCCTTGTCCCTTTCCTTTCTCCATTCCGCCTCTTTCTTTGCTTTATTCTAATAGAGTCTAAGGCAAAGCAAAAGTAAGTGGTTCGTATGCCTACTTGACGAAAGGGAACGAACTTTGTTTCGTTTCCGGGGTTATGGATTGGATTCAGTCAGCGTCACGACATAATCAAAAGGAGGGAGTGACGCTTTGGTTACCGGCGAACGCTTCCAAAGGCGACCCTCTCGAGTTTCCGGCTGTTTCCTAGATTGAAGTAGCCTTTCGTCGCCCTAGCAAACGAAAGAAGTCACTATCAAACAGCTCGCCCTACTGAAGTACCAAAGGTGCGCTCCGCCCGGTGACTAAGAAAGAAATGGGTTTGCGCTTAAATTGAAGTGATGAGGTCGCAAAGAGGGAAGTAGGGCTCCCCTATTGACTAAAGGTTGGTTTTTCGGTTTCCTTTAGAATGAAAGTCGCTATGAAGCCCCTACTACTTACTTTGTTTGATTCAAAAGGCGAACAGCCCCCCCGACTAGTCGTATGGAGTGGGGCTTGTGGTAAGCTGCCTTGGATATGAGGAATTCCTAAAAAAAAGGAAAAGTCCGGTATTTGACGAAGATCTTCCTATCAATAGATAGGAATTAGTGTTCGATATAGGTGCTATTGAGCATCTGCTCTTTCTCTCTCCATTTTTTTTAGAGAAAAAAAAGATATCTCGTTCATCTATCTTTTGTCTATTTATCATTGATTCTATCTATGAATCAAGTCGAAAGACTTCGTTTTTGGGTTCCCCGAAGCCCCGAATGGATTGGATCGTTTCCGCCAACGAAATGAACGCGGAGCCCGTTCCGAATGCTTCTCCGATCCGGAAGTTCTCGCAAAGAGAATAAAATGCGGCTCTCCTTCCCTCTGTCTTTTCTCGCTTTGCTAATCTTCCCCTCTAACGCGGGCCGGGCGGCGGCGGGCGCGGGAGGAAGAAACCTAAGAGAAGACGTTCTTATCCGTTGTCCTTATTTTTTCAGTGCAACATAGGGAAGCGCCCTCTTTTTGTCATCTCTGCAGCTTTCCTTTGTATTGAACGCATGGCGTAGCTAGGACCTTCAAATCATGTTTGAGCCTATGTTCAAAGTTCAAACCAAACCCATCCCCCTATTTGAATAAGGCTGGAAAGAATGCCCGCCAAGTTCAGATAAGGGAATGCTTCCCCCAACCATTAAAGAAAAGGCTCGACGAAGGGAGGGAGATGCGGCGGGGGAAGGAAAACGCTTTCGGAGATCGAGAGATTTGATTTGTTTTTCATCAAAAACGAAGAAGGCCGAGGATGGCCTACGGTGCGTGTTATCTGAAGGGAACACGCTTTTTCGACCGCGGTGGTATGATTTCCGGGGCCTCTCCTCGTTCCGCCCGCAGGCCTATTGGGATAGCAGCCTTCGGGTTTTGCCTGCCCTTTATAATAACAAATTCCGGCTCGGCCCGGGAAAGCGCTGGCAACAACAGAAAGGAAGGGGTCCATGTAACTGCTGCGTCCGCCCCTCTTCTTAATCAATGGGGCCGCAGGTTCGGTATCTACTAGAAAAGAGAGAATCCACTTCAGATAACCATGCCTCTGCTAGGCAGCGTGTGGAATGGCCAAGAGCGGACCTTTTTGGATATATAATCCAAGTCGAGAGTGGAGTTACGGGAACAGCCGTCTGATGGAAAACGACTTTCACGTTCGGTTCAGAGAGCACTTTTTTCGTTGAGAATTCCTCGTTCCCTTTCGTGTGAATTCCCCAACGGTGAATTAAAAACTTGTGGGCCCCTATCTATTTCCATCTCTCGAGCCCCGAAGAAAACCCCCCTCCCCTTCGGACTCCATATCTCTTTTGACTCTATATATGTGGGCACCTGATATCTATGAGGGTTCACCCACCCCGGTTACAGCATTCCTTTCTATTGCGCCTAAAATTTCGATTTCTGCTAATATTTCACGTGTTTCTATTTATGGTTCCTATGGAGCTACATTGCAACAAATCTTCTTTTTTTGCAGCATTGCTTCTATGATCTTAGGAGCACTGGCCGCCATGGCCCAAACGAAAGTAAAAAGACCTCTAGCTCATAGTTCAATTGGACATGTAGGTTATATTCGTACTGGTTTCTCATGTGGAACCATAGAAGGAATTCAATCACTACTAATTGGTATCTTTATTTATGCATTAATGACGATAGATGCATTCGCCATAGTTTCAGCATTACGGCAAACCCGTGTCAAATATATAGCGGATTTGGGCGCTCTAGCCAAAACGAATCCTATTTCGGCTATTACCTTCTCCATTACTATGTTCTCATACGCAGGAATAC